TTTCAAGTAATTAAATTTAAATATTATTTAATCGATGAAAATGAAAAAATGTATAACCTCCGTCCGTGCAGTAACATTATTTTCAATTTGAATTCGTATTTTCTCCACCCCAATTATTGTCAAGAAAAATCTACAATAATGAGTCTTGGACAGTTTATTTGTGAAAATATATATATAGTCAAAAACGCACCACATCTAAAATTAAAATCGGGTCAAGTTATACTTGTTCAAGTTGACTCTGTAGTAATACGATCAGCTAAGCCTTATTTGGCCACTCCAGGAGCAACTGTTCATGGCCACTATGGGGAAATCCTGTACGAAGGAGATACTTTAATTACATTTATATATGAAAAATCGAGATCTGGTGATATAACCCAGGGGCTCCCAAAAGTAGAACAGGTGTTAGAAGTGCGTTCGATTGATTCAATATCGATGAATCTAGAAAAGAGGGTTGAGGGTTGGAACGAACGTATAACAAGAATTCTTGGAATGCCGTGGGCATTCTTGATTGGTGCTGAGCTAACTATAGTGCAAAGTCGTATCTCTTTGGTTAATAAGATCCAAAAGGTTTATCGATCCCAAGGAGTGCAGATTCATAATAGGCATATAGAAATTATTGTACGTCAAATAACATCAAAGGTATTGGTTTCAGAAGATGGAATGTCTAATGTTTTTTTACCGGGAGAACTAATTGGATTGTTACGGGCGGAACGAATGGGACGCGCGTTGGAAGAAGCGGTTTGTTACCGAGCCCTCTTATTGGGAATAACAAGAGCGTCTCTCAATACTCAAAGTTTTATATCTGAAGCAAGTTTTCAAGAAACTGCTCGAGTTTTATCAAAAGCAGCTCTCCGGGGTCGAATCGATTGGTTGAAAGGCCTGAAAGAGAACGTTGTTTTGGGGGGTATGATACCCGTTGGTACAGGATTGAAAGGATTGGTGCCCTCCTCAAAACAACACAACAAGAGCCTATTGGAAATGGAAACAAAAAAAAACAATCTATTCGAGGGGGAAATGAGAGATATTTTGTTTCACCACAGAAAATTATTTGATTCTTTGTTTTCAAAGAATTTCCATGATAGACCAGAACAATCATTTATAGGATTTAATGATTCCTAAAAGTTAAAAGCCGATTCATCTTTTTGACTATTTGGATATGTATTTGGTGCAGTCATTTGATTTGAATAGTAAGGCAATAGAAAAGACTAATGGCTTATTCGTCTATCTACGGCCAATCTACGGTAGAAGAGAAGGTTCCATCGGAACAATTATTTAGTTCAGTTTGAGGTTTCTCGTCTCTTTTTTTTGAAAAAAAAAAGGGGGGGTGTGGGGAGAAATGAGAAGAAGATATTGGAACATCAACTTGGAAGAGATGCTGGAGGCAGGAGTTCATTTTGGCCATGGTACTAGGAAATGGAATCCTAAAATGGCACCTTATATCTCTGCAAAGCGTAAAGGTATTCATATTACAAATCTTACCAAAACTGCTCGTTTTCTATCCGAAGCGTGCGATTTGGTTTTTGATGCAGCAAGTAAGGGAAAGCAGTTCTTGATTGTTGGTACCAAAAATAAAGCAGCTGATTCAGTAGCATGGGCTGCAATAAAAGCCCGGTGTCATTGTGTTAATAAAAAATGGCTCGGCGGGATGTTAACGAATTGGTCTACTACAGAAACGAGACTTCATAAGTTCAGGGACTTGAGAATGGAACAAAAAACGGGAAGACTCGATCGTCTTCCGAAAAGAGATGCGGCTGTGGTGAAAAGACAATTATCTCGCCTACAAACATATCTGGGCGGGATTAAATATATGACAGGGTTACCCGATATTGTAATCATCATTGATCAGCATGAAGAATCTACGGCCCTGCGAGAGTGTATCACTTTGGGAATTCCAACAATTTGTTTAATCGATACAAATTGTGACCCTGATCTTTCAGATATTTCGATTCCAGCGAACGATGACGCTATATCTTCAATCCGCTTAATTCTTAATAAATTAGTATTCGCAATTAGTGAGGGCCGTTCTAGCTATATAAGAAATCCTTGATTAATAATAAGCTAAATAACTTTTCCTTCGAAAATCGGATAGATTTATGGAATCGGTTATTATTTATGAATTTTTTAAAATAGATAAAAATAACTGGGGATATTATGTGATTAGTTAGTATTAAAAATAGGAGTTGGTATTCAAAATATCCGATTTCAAGTAGACAAAGAGATGGTTGAATCAAAATAATTTTTTTTTAAAGTTCGATTTTTTTCAGAGGGCAATATGAATGTACTATCATGTTCCATCAACCCACTAAAGGGGTTATATGATATATCCGGTGTGGAAGTAGGCCAACATTTCTATTGGCAAATAGGGGGTTTTCAAGTACACGGCCAAGTACTTATTACTTCTTGGGTTGTAATTGCCATCTTATTAGGTTCAGTTACTATAGCTGTTCGGAACCCACAAACCATTCCGACTGGGGGTCAGAATTTCTTCGAATATGTTCTTGAATTCATTCGAGATGTGAGTCAAACTCAAATTGGAGAAGAATATGGTCCCTGGGTTCCTTTTATTGGAACTATGTTTTTATTTATTTTTGTTTCTAATTGGTCAGGAGCCCTTTTACCCTGGAAAATCATAGAATTACCTCATGGAGAGTTAGCCGCACCTACGAATGATATAAATACTACTGTTGCTTTGGCTTTACTCACGTCAGTGGCATATTTCTATGCAGGTCTTAGCAAAAAGGGATTAAGTTATTTTGGGAAATATATTCAACCAACCCCAATTCTTTTACCCATTAACATCTTAGAAGATTTCACAAAGCCGTTATCCCTTAGTTTTCGACTTTTCGGGAATATCTTAGCGGATGAATTAGTAGTTGTTGTTCTTGTTTCTTTAGTACCTTTAGTGGTTCCTATCCCTGTCATGTTCCTTGGATTATTTACGAGTGGTATTCAAGCTCTTATTTTTGCAACTTTAGCCGCGGCTTATATAGGTGAATCTATGGAGGGCCATCATTGAAATAGTTTTTTTCGCTTAGTGCAAAGCAATGCATATGTGGCTCAAGATGATTTACTTAAAGAATAGAAATATACAAGACTCTATATACGATAGAAAGAAATAGGAACAAAAACAAAAAATTAGGATATTAGAGAGTTGTAAAAAAAAGGGAAAGAGATCTAAAAGATCTTTTTCCTAAAATTATCCTTTCGTCCACTTAATATCCTACCTTTCTTCGACGAATATTGAGTTTCTATTCTATTGGTCAGTCAACCTTCTTATTCAAATCATAATTTGAATAAGATATATGTTTACGGCGTGTGATTAAATAAAAAACAGGAGAAAGGATTCTACTTTACAATGTTACAGTTGATTTTATTCAACAATTGACCAAAAGAAAATATTTAAAAATAATAAATTGCATGAACTTAGATCAATCAAATAATCTATTTCTCTACAATAAAATCGGCGCTAATCAATTTCATTTACTCATTTAGATTGTATTCCGTTGGCATAATGATAAACAAAACGGAAGGGAAAAAAGAATTTTCAAAAATGGGATTAATGGATTGATTCTCAAATCCGGTTGAATCTAATGGTTTACGTTCTGGAAGAAAGACATGTATATGTGATATTAGATATTGCTAGTTATATATGAACTAAAGAAATATTTCATTTGCCCCAACACTGTGTGTTGGGGTCCAATAGAAGTCCTTTAATATCCTTGTGGCTGTGAATTGGTTGAAAAAAAGAGATGAAATCAAGAAAAAACGTAAGAATTGAAATAACAGTTCGGAACCAAGAAATGGAAAAACTAGAGTTCTATCGATTCACAAAAACTCTGTGGATAGAAACGAAAAAGATATATCGAAGTAGTTCTGATGATTCAATAGTATTCTTACTTAAATTCCTTAAATTCGAAGTTCTTAGTTACTTCGACTGGATGAATCCTATCGAAATTAAGTCCTAATTTAATTCATTGGTTGATTGTATCATTAACCATTTCTTTTTATTGGTACGAGGAATTTATCATGAATCCACTGATTTCTGCTGCTTCCGTTATTGCTGCTGGATTGGCTGTAGGGCTTGCTTCTATTGGACCTGGAGTTGGTCAAGGGACTGCTGCGGGTCAAGCCGTAGAGGGTATCGCGAGACAGCCCGAGGCAGAGGGAAAAATACGAGGTACTCTATTGCTTAGTTTAGCTTTTATGGAAGCTTTAACTATTTATGGGTTGGTTGTAGCACTAGCACTTTTATTTGCGAATCCTTTTGTTTAATCTTATCCTTATCGGTATTGGTTGAGAAAATAACTTACGGGAAGGGCTGATTTGAAGATGAGGAATTAGTATACCGACTCGCTTTCATCCTTCCCGTTCGTAGTCCAAGGGAAATTCTTTTTATGAGGTGTTACAACAATCAAGCATTAGTTCATACTTTATAACTCGAAGATTTTTTGACTCGAATTTCAAAAAAGAATAAAAAAGGGGGGCAAGGCGATAGAAAAAGAACTCTTGTCAATTTTTGAGTCTATCTAATTTTTTAGTCTATCTATAAGAGGAGATTATATGAAAAATGTAACCGATTCTTTCGTTTCTTTGGGCTACTGGCCATCTGCCGGGAGTTTCGGATTGAATACCGATATTTTAGCAACAAATCCAATAAATCTAAGTGTAGTGATTGGTGTATTGATCTTTTTTGGAAAGGGAGTGTGTGTGAGTTGTTTATTTCAAGAATAGGCTGGATCCAATCAGCTGTACCTTTTTCCATTATAACTAGGAAAGAAAGGTGCATGATCTCGCGAATTACTTTTCTTAAGAAATTATATGCAAGAACCACAGCATTTCGTGATTAATTGGTAAATCCACTTTGATTCTCTAGCAACCAATAATGTGGGGCTGTTAAGATGGTTAAAGCAAACCGTTTGAAGTCTAGACGCAACATGGTACTCTTTCTACCACTATGTTAATATAGAGATGGTTTTAAAATGAATATTTTATCGATATAG